ATGCTATTTCTTTTTTATTTTTTCTTAGTTTAGCCAATCTATCATGAAAAGTAAAAAGGGGTAAAGTTACCTTGTGTTGATTTTTTTCTAAATCTAAGTTTTCTTCTTCTGCATGTAGAAAAGGAATAAATAAATCAATCAAATTCCGGGAGGCTTCATGAAGTGCTTCTTTAGGAGTTAAACTTCCATTTGTCCATATTTCGAGAAAAAGGATCTCTTGCTTTTCATTCCCATTTCCATAAGAATGAACACTATGATTCGCGTTTCGAACAGGCATGAATACAGCATCTATAGGATAACTTCCATCTTCAAAGTTATTTGGCAGTTTTATACGGTAGCCGCGATTCCTCTCGATTTGTAATCCAATACACAAATCAATTGGTTCCGTTAGGCTAGCGATATGCTGTGTATTATCAATGATTTCCACAGAAGGTGGTAAGATGATGTTTTGAGCAGTTACATATCCAGGACCCTTGACACAAATAGACGCGTCATGAGTTCCATACAAATTGCTTCTTAATACAATTTCTTTAAAATTCATTAAAATTTCATGTACGGATTCTTGAATACCGGCTATAGTGGAAAATTCGTGTGGTATTTTATCAAATTTTGCACGTGTGATACATGTTCCTTCTATTTCTCCAAGTAAAGCTCTTCGCATCGCAATGCCTATTGTATCGGCTTGACCTTTCATAAGTGGAGACAGAATAAAGCGTCCATAATAAAGACGCTTACTATCTGTTCTTGATTCAACACACTTCCACTGTAGTGTCCGAGTAGATATTGTTACTTTCTCTCGAACCATAATAATAATATTTAAAATCATTGAATTATTTATTTCTCTTGAAATCTCTTCAATGTTTATTTTTACACCCGTCTTTTTTTAGGGGGCCTGCACCCATTATGTGGCATAGGGGTTACATCCCGGACGAAACTTAGTAATATACCACTTCTCCGAATAGCTCTTAATGCCGCATCTCTTCCAAGACCAGGACCCTTTATCATGACTTCTGCTCGTTGCATACCTTGATCGACTACTGTCCGAATAGCATTTCCTGCTGCGGTTTGAGCAGCAAAAGGTGTCCCTCTTCTTGTGCCCCTGAATCCACAAGTCCCAGCAGAGGACCAAGAGATCACTCGACCTCGTACATCTGTAACGGTCACAATAGTATTGTTGAAACTTGCTTGAACATGAATAATTCCTTTTGGTATTTTACGTGCATTCTTACGTGAACCAATACGTGCATTCTTGCGTAAACCAATTCTTGGTAAAGGTTTTGCCATATTTTATTATCTCATAAATATAAGTCAGAGGTCTATGGATATATCCATTTCATGTCAAAATGGATCCTCTATTTTGATTTGTACATCGGATCCCTTAGAGCTAAAGCGCTTCCGTTTACAACGATTATCCTTGTCTTTGTTTATGTCTTGGGTTAGAGCAAATCACTATAATTCGCCCTCGTCTACGTATCAGTCGACACTTTTCACAAATTTTACGAACAGAGGCCCTTATTTTCATATTTGTCATTCCTTTTTTTTGAATATACATTTTTTTTGAAGAAACTAAGTTTCTTCAAATTTTGAAATCTTGAATTCTATCCCTATGAAAGAAATGTTGAAGTTGAAAAACCTACCTAAACATTCGAATCTTTGTTGTGGAATTTCTAAATTAGACGTTCTTTGGTCGAATTTTAACGACTTGTTTCCATTTTAAATCTATCTTATAGGTTTTTTTCTATTATAGGTATAAAACAAAACTACGTTGGATCCTTCCTGAAGCATAACCTAATCGAAAACCGGATTCTCATTATATAAATCAATAGAAACAGATTCAGTAATTAAACTAAACCTTCCTGAATTTTTTTCTTTCGTTTTATTTAAAACCTTCTTGAAGTATCGACTAATGGAATCTAGGAGGAATTTTATTCGAAACTCTTTCTTTACTTTTTTTTCAAAACAAAAAAAATAGGGAGTTCGGATACAATTCGTATATTCATAAAGATTACCATATATAACACAAGATTTCTCCACCAATTTTTTCTAGTCGAGCCTCTCGATCTGTCATTATACCCCGAGAAGTAGAAAGAATTACAATTCCCATCCCGCCTAAAATTCTAGGAATTTTTTGATAGTTAGAATAGATTCGTAAACCAGGTCGACTGATTCGTTTTAAATTTAGATTAGTTCTATACGGCCCTTTCCTATTCTTTCTATGTCGTAGAGTTAAAACCAAAAAATTTTTGTTGCTTTCTCGATGTTTCCTCACATTTTCAATAAAACCTTCTCGTAAAAGTATTTTAATAATACTTTCAGTGATGATAGTAGATACTACTCGAACAGTTCCTTTTCTATCCATGTCAGCATTTCGTATAGAGGTTATTATGTCAGCAATAATGTCCTTACCCATAATAAATTAAATTTTGAGTTTCTCCCTAATTTTGATATAATCAACATATTCTTTTTTCTTTCTTTTTTTTTTATGAATGAATTTCTTTCTTTTTTTTTTATGAATGAATTTTTTTCTTAAAGGTATATGCGTGAAACACAATCCACTAATTAAAACGAAAATGGAACCTATTTCATTCAAATATTCTAACTATTTCATTCAAATATTCTAACTATATTCTTGTCGTCTAATGCTTTATTTTTTATAATACTTCAGGTGCTAATGATACTATTTTAGTGAAATTTAACTGTCTCAATTCCCGGGCGATCGCACCAAAAATTCGAGTTCCTTTCGGATTTCCTTCTTGATCAATAACAACTGCGGCATTGTCATCATATCGTATTATCATACCGTTATCACGTTTCAGCTCTTTACAAGTACGTACAATTACGGCTCTGATCACTTCTGATCTTTCTAGAGGTGAATTTGGTATTGCTTCCTTGATCACAGCAACAATAACGTCACCGATATGAGCATATCGTCGATTACTAGTCCCTACGATTCGAATACACATCAATTCTCGGGCTCCACTGTTATCTGCTACATTTAAATAGGTTTGAGATTGAATCATCTCGTGTTTTTTATCTGTTATTTCAATGCAAAGGGCGAAAGAAGAAATATTGTTTGTCCAAAACAAAAAAAATCACAAGTTTCTTTTTTTTTTCATTCCGAAAGACTTTTCCTTTGATTCTATGTTTCTATGTCAAAATAATGAATTGAGTTCGTATAGGCATTTTGGACGCTGCTAGTGAAACAGCTCTTCTAGCTATATTTTCGGCTACTCCGCCCATTTCATAAAGTATTCTGCCTGGTTTAACGACAGCTACCCAATATTCGGGGGATCCTTTCCCCGAACCCATACGTGTTTCCGTAGGTCTTACGGTAACAGGTTTGTCGGGAAATATACGTACCCATATTTTTCCACCACGGCGTGCATTTCGTGTCATTGCCCTACGCCCCGCTTCTATTTGTCTAGATGTAATCCACGCAGGTTCAAGGGCCTGAAGAGCATATCTACCGAAACAAATATGATTACCTCGATAAGATATTCCTTTCATTCTTCCTCTATGTTGTTTACGAAATCTGGTTCTTTTGGGGTTATAGTTGATGGTTTTTTCTCAATTCCATCTCTACTACAGAACCGGACATGAGAGTTTCTTCTCATCCAGCTCCTCGCGAATGAAAATGAAATGATTATAAAAAATATACATTACGTGTAGTTAATGATAATATACAGAATCGTGGGATTCTTTGCGAGTTTACCTTTACCTGATCTATCTATTAGAATTTTTTTTAGTTATAGATAGAACTATCTATTCCATTTCTATTCTCAAATTATAGATAGAACTATCTATTCCATTTCTATTCTCAAATTATAGATAATTTTTTTTTTAGATAATCTCACTTTTGTTATAATGATATAACGAATCCTTTTTTTTATTATTTTTTATTATGATATCAGATTGTTTAAAATTTAGAAACCAAATAATCTAATAATTTTCGCGGGCGAATATTTACTCTCTTCAATATTTATTTCATTTGCTGGGTTAATCGATGACCTTTCAGAATAAACGAATTGTCTCCCGGTTCCTTTCGCCATCCCGTCCCAAAAATAATTAAGATTCGTTTTCAATAGAATCTTATGTATTCACTGGTTCCGTCGTTCCCACCGCTTCTTGATTAATGGTTAGGTCTTAATTCTACAATGGAGCCCCTAATGAAATATGTTCTTGAGTCAATCTTCTCAGTCTTTCTTGGCTCAAGGCTCTTGATTTTTTTGTTCTATGAACAGATTTCTTTAATTAGAAATTAATCCGTATTGATGCTTTATTACAATTGGCTTTTTTGAGATGACTCACAGACCTTACATATTGGAATCATATATCATCGATATTCTTTTTCTCTCCTTCTCTCACTCGTCCATTTATCCGCATAATTTTATATTTTGCTTTACAATTCAAAAAGGGTTTTGTTTATGTAAAAAAAATTGAAATTGCTAATAAGGATATGTCCACATATCTTGACCGCTTTTTTAGAAATTGCTAATAAGGATATGTCCACATATCTTGACCGCTTTTTTAGATGCGGATAATGTGAAGCGGTGGGTTGGTTATTAGTTCTATACTTAATTAGTTCATAATGGGGATCTTTTAATCCTTACCCTAAAAAACCAACGAGTCGCACACTAAGCATAGCAAGTATATCAAATTATCAATCGAATTTTTTTTTATTCAACCCTATAGAATTAAAAGAATTCAAATTTCTCCTTTTTTGTTTTAGTTGAACAAAAAAAGAGTGACAGAGTTTGTCATTTTGTGTTCTATCAATAGATAGAATATAAAGACAAGTTAAGTAAAGATTTACTATTCCTCGTCCTCAAATATCCAATATCCAAATTTTTATGCCTAATACTCCATAAATAGTTCTAACTGTATAGGAACAATAATCAATTTTAGCTCGAATGGTTTGTAGAGGAACCCTACCTTCTCTAATCCATTCGGCGCGTGCGATTTCTTTTCCGTCAAGACGCCCTGCAATTTGTACTTGAATT